AATGATGAGCCTGATTAAAGGACTATCGTGATAGGATAAAACATGTAGCACAAACTACCTTCATTACATCTGACAGAATCAAACTGTCACCAACAAGCATCAAAAGCCACCGTGCACCATACACCAAGATGTATGAAAATAAAAATTCAACTTAGAAAAGTAAGCTAAGATAAGCTAATGGGTTCATACCCCATAAATAGAGTGTACACTCTCTTCTCTAATGCCCAGTAACTCAACCAAAATCCTATTACTAATCACCTTAGTAAGAGGTATGTTAGTGTCTGTATCGTCTAATTCATGAATTGGCGCATGAATAGGTCTGGAAGTAAATTTAATATCATTTATTCCACTGATATCTAACATCAAAAACATATACAACACAGAAGCATCACTAAAATACTTTATCGTTCAAGTATTAGCTTCAGCAACTCTACTATTCATAGTAGTAATAAAAACAGTAATAGAAGATCTATTTACACTCACGAACGTAGGAACCCCATATACGCCAATGATTGTCTGCACACCTCTACTTTTAAAAAGAGGAGCAGCACCATTTCACTGGTGGTTCCCAGGAGTTATAGAAGGACTAAGATGAGAAAATTGCGGCCTACTAATAACCATTCAAAAGGCCGCACCTATGATACTAATTTCATACCTGATTGAAATTAATCCCTTCATGTTAAGAATTATTTTAGCATCAACAATCGTAGGGGCAATTGGGGGTCTCAACCAAACATCAATACGAAAAATCTTAACATACTCATCTATCAACCACACTGGTTGAATACTAATAGCACTAATTACAGGAGACAACATGTGGACAATATACTTTGTAATTTACTCAACGCTAGTACTAACAGTCCTATCAGTTATCAAACTATCCAGAGTATCATTCATCAACCAAACCATAATAACAAACAGGGAAACCAAATTAATGAAATTCATAATGTTCACATCACTGCTTTCCTTGGGGGGACTTCCACCATTCCTAGGGTTTCTACCAAAATGATTTATCATCCAAGCAATAACCATAAATAAACTAATACCCATAGCAACCATAATAGTGATTGCATCACTAATCACATTATACTACTACCTAAAAATTTCCTACTCAAGATTCATAATCCTAACAACAGAACCAAAATGAAATAGCCAATCACACAAAAACAAAACAACCAAAAACATCAGAGCCATAGCCCTATCATCAGTCTCACTAACAGGAGCAGTACTATGCACAATCATCATGAGAACAAACTAGAACAGAAGGCCTTAAGTTAAAATAAACTAATAACCTTCAAAGCTATAAATAAGGGGCTCACCTTTAGGCCTTGGTAAGCCTTATACCTACCCCTACAGAATTGCATTCTGTCATCACTAAATGAATACAAGGCTAAAACCACAATAGTGGAAGAGCAACGTCAACGCCCCTAAATAGATTTACAGCCTATCGCCTACTAATTTATCTCAGCCACCCCACTAATCTTTAACCGATGATTTTTCTCAACTAATCACAAGGACATTGGAACACTGTACTTCGTATTTGGTGCATGATCAGGTATAGTAGGAACATCCCTCAGAATGCTTATCCGAACAGAGCTGGGGCAGCCTGGATCTTTAATCGGAGACGATCAAATCTACAACGTTATTGTCACAGCCCATGCATTTGTTATAATTTTCTTCATAGTTATACCAATCATAATTGGAGGCTTCGGGAACTGACTAGTACCTCTAATACTCGGAGCACCAGATATAGCATTTCCGCGAATAAACAACATAAGATTCTGATTACTCCCACCATCACTGACACTACTACTTGCAAGTAGAGCAGTAGAAAGTGGAGCGGGGACAGGATGAACAGTATATCCCCCTCTTGCAAGAGGAATTGCACATGCCGGAGCATCCGTAGACTTAGCCATCTTCTCCCTACACCTAGCAGGTGTATCATCGATCCTAGGAGCAGTAAACTTCATTTCAACAACAATCAACATAAAACCAAAGAGCATGAAACCCGAACGAATCCCACTATTTGTATGATCAGTTGCTATCACAGCACTGCTATTACTACTGTCACTACCAGTACTAGCAGGAGCAATCACCATACTACTAACCGACCGTAACCTAAACACATCATTCTTTGACCCAGCAGGAGGAGGGGACCCAATCCTATATCAACATCTATTTTGATTCTTCGGACACCCTGAAGTCTACATTTTAATTCTACCAGGATTTGGTATAATCTCCCACATTATCTGCCACGAAAGAGGAAAGAAGGAAGCATTCGGAAACCTAGGAATAATCTTCGCCATACTAGCAATTGGACTACTAGGATTCGTAGTATGAGCACACCACATGTTCACAGTAGGAATAGACGTAGACACACGAGCATACTTCACATCAGCAACAATAATCATTGCAGTACCAACAGGAATCAAAATCTTCAGATGACTAGCAACAATATATGGGTCACAACTAACATACAGAGCAACATGCCTATGGGCCCTAGGATTTGTATTCCTATTCACAATAGGAGGACTAACAGGAGTAGTACTTGCAAATTCATCAATTGACATCATCTTACACGATACCTACTACGTAGTTGCCCACTTCCACTACGTACTATCAATAGGAGCAGTGTTCGCAATCATAGCAGGATTCATTCAATGATTCCCCTTATTCACCGGACTTACAATAAATCCTAAATGACTAAAAGCACAATTCGCCGTTATATTCACAGGAGTAAACATAACATTCTTCCCACAACATTTCCTAGGACTAGCCGGTATGCCACGACGATACTCAGACTACCCAGACGCCTACACAACCTGAAACATCATTTCATCAATAGGGTCAACAATCTCATTTGTAAGAGTAATAATATTCCTATTCATTATCTGAGAAAGAATCTCATCAAATCGACAAATCTTGTTCCCAACACAAACAAGAAATTCAATTGAATGATTACAAAACTTCCCACCAGCAGAACACAGATATTCAGAACTACCAACCATCTCACTAACCAATAACTAATCACCAAAATCTAACGTGGCAGATAAGTGCATTGGATTTAAGCTCCAAACATAAAGTAACAGAACTTTCATTAGAACCAATGACAACATGATTAAATATAAGACTACAAGATGGAGCATCCCCCATTATAGAACAACTAGTCTTCTTTCACGACCATGTACTAATAATTATACTAATAATTACCACAACCGTATCATACATAATAATCACCCTATTCCGAAACAAACTAACCAGACGATTTATACTAGAAGGACAAATAATTGAAACCACATGAACCATTGCACCAGCAATCATCCTCGTATTCATCGCCATACCATCCCTACGACTACTATACCTAATAGACGAAGTTCAAAACCCAACACTGACACTAAAGGCAGTTGGACACCAATGATACTGAAGATATGAATATTCAGATTTCACAAAACTAGAATTCGACTCATATATAATCCCCCAAGAAGAACAACAAGAAAGAACATTTCGATTACTGGATACGGACAACCGAATTGTCCTACCAATAAACTCGCCAATCCGAATAATTGTTACAGCAGCAGACGTCCTACACTCATGAACAATCCCAAGACTGGGGGTAAAAACAGATGCCACACCGGGACGATTAAATCAAACAAGATTCTCAATTAGTCGCCCTGGTATCCTATACGGACAATGCTCAGAAATCTGCGGGGCAAATCACAGATTCATGCCAATCACAATTGAAAGAGTACCAGCAAAATACTTCATTAACTGAGTTTCAAAGATAAGAGAGTCATCAGATGACTGAAAGCAAGTAATGGTCTCTTAAACCAGCTCATGATAACCTAGCAACTATCTCTGATGAAAGGATTAGTTAATCATATAACATCAGAATGTCAAACTGAAGTAATCAATAATGATATCCTTTTATACCCCAAATAATACCAATAGAATGAATAACACTATACATCACATTCCTAATAACATTCCTGATATTCAACATCATAAACTACTTCACACAATCCCCAAACACAACAGCAAAAATCACCAGCACCATCACTGTCAATAAAATAAACTGAAAATGATAAGAAACCTATTCTCAATCTTTGATCCAACTACAGAAATCAACAGACTCCCCCTAAACTGAACAAGAACAACCCTAGGACTCCTACTAATTCCAACAAGAATTTGATTAATTCCATCACGAAATAATATAATAATCAGACTACTAATAAGTAAACTTCACAGAGAAATAAAAACAATCCTAAGAAAGGGAAACCAAAACAAAGGAAACTCATTCATCTTCACCTCACTATTCCTCATAATCCTAATAAACAACTTCCTAGGGCTATTCCCATATGTCTTCACTAGAACAAGCCACCTAACTCTCACACTAACACTAGCACTGCCCCTATGAGTAAGATTCATATTATTCGGATGAATCAAAAACACAAACCACATATTCGAACACTTAGTCCCACAAGGAACACCAACAATACTAATACCATTTATGGTCGTCATCGAAACGATTAGAAACTTGATCCGACCAGGAACCCTAGCCGTACGATTAACAGCAAATATAATTGCTGGCCACCTACTACTCACCCTTCTAGGAAATAACGGACCCGCAATAAATCACACCTTATTAACAATCCTAATCGCAGCACAAATCCTCCTACTAATCCTAGAAGGAGCAGTAGCCATCATCCAATCATATGTATTCGCAATCCTAAGAACACTATACTCTAGAGAAGTAAATTAATGTCAAATCACGAAAATCACCCATTCCACATAGTAAACAAAAGACCATGACCACTCACTGGAGCAATTGGAGCAATAGTTACACTAATAGGACTAATCAAATGATTCCATCAATACGATAACAGACTACTGGGAGTCGGAACCGTAATTACTGTACTAACCATAATCCAATGATGACGAGATATCACCCGAGAAGGAACATATCAAGGACTCCACACAAAAATAGTAACAACGGGATTACGATGAGGAATAATCCTATTCATCATCTCAGAAGTACTATTCTTCGCATCATTCTTTTGAGCATTCTTCCACAGCAGACTATCCCCAACAATCGAACTAGGATCAACATGACCGCCCACAGGAATCCAACCATTCAACCCACTACAGGTCCCACTATTAAACACTGCAATCCTACTCGCCTCAGGAGTAACCGTAACATGAGCACACCACAGACTACTAGAAAACAACTTCAGACAAGCAACACAAGGGCTATTCTTCACAGTGCTACTAGGAATCTACTTCACCGCACTCCAAGCATACGAATACATTGAAGCCCCATTCACAATTGCAGACTCTGCCTACGGGTCAACTTTCTTCATAGCAACAGGATTCCACGGACTACACGTAATCATTGGAACAACATTCCTAACAACATGCCTACTACGACAAACAGCCCTACACTTCTCATCAAATCACCACTTCGGATTTGAAGCAGCAGCATGATACTGACACTTCGTAGATGTAGTATGACTATTCCTATACATCTCAATCTACTGATGAGGAAGATAAAACACTACTTACCTAATACAAGTAAAGTATACTTGACTTCCAATCAAGAAATTTGTGAAAACAAGATAAGTAATAATAATAACCATAACAGCAACAACAATCACAATCATACTATCAACAGCAGTAATATACCTAACCACTCTAATCTCAAAAAAAAATAACGAAGACCGAGAAAAAAGATCACCTTTTGAGTGTGGATTTGACCCCAAAAACTCAGCACGACTACCATTCTCATCACGATTCTTCCTAATTGCAGTAATCTTCATAATCTTCGACGTAGAGATTGCACTTTTATTACCAATACCGATCACCATAACAACATCGAGAATAAAATCATGGGCACTAATTAGATCAACATTCCTTTTAATCCTAATTATTGGACTATACCATGAATGGAACCAAGGATCACTAGAATGAAGAAATTAGACCAGGGACTATAGTTAATAATAACATTTGAGTTGCATTCAAAAAGTGCTGCATAGCAGCTAGCCTCAAATTAAAGTGAGAAGCAACTTCTTGCAATCAGTTTCGACCTGATCTTAGATAGTAAACCTATCCTCACTATCCAAACCTTAACTGAAACCAAAGCAGAGGTATATTATTGTTAATAATAAAAATGAATCAAACAATTCCAGTTAAAGAAGTGACAGAAAAAGTGAATGCTGCTAACTTATCACTATAGCGGTTAAAATCCGTTTACACTTCTATTCATATAGTTTAAGAAAACATTACATTTTCACTGTAAAGATAAAGTCCAACTTTTATGAATAATGCAACAACCAACCACTTAAAGGTAAACAAAAACCACATCGACATCTTCAGCGTCGCGCTCTAAAAATTAAGCTATTCAAGTAAAAAGTCAACAAAAACAACAAAATAACAACCCACATAACAAAAAAGACTAAAAATACCCTCAAGCTACTATATTGAGCCCACTGATTAACCCTACCAAGACTAAAAAGAACCCAATACAAACCCTGACCACCAAAATACTCTATCCAACCAGAATCAAAAACCCTCATTGAATCATAACCAAACCCCAATGGACCAAAAGAAACCCCATAGGTAGAAAAAAATGGCATAAACCACATAGAACCAGAAAATGAAGAAACACCATAATAATAAACAGAAAATAAATAATCACCAAAATTAAAGCCAGAAATCTCATAACCCAGTCAACCTCCCAACAACACCACAAAAAAAGTAAGAAACCTCAAATAATAAGGCAAACAAATAACAGAAGGAGTAGGACAGATCAACCACATTAATGAACTACCTCCAAGAACCGACATAGTCAACAAACCAATTATACCCACAACCATATTATAATTAGTCTCAACCATAGAATAAGAAGAGACGAAATTAAAATCACCACACAAAACAAAATAAAACAAACGAAAAGAATAACAAACCGTTAAACCTGTAGAAACAAACAATAGAAGAAAACCAAAGATATTCACATATCTCATAGAAACCATCTCTAAAATAAAATCCTTAGAGTAAAACCCAGCCAGGAAGGGTATGCCACACAAAGCAAAATTAGAAACCATCAAACAAGAAGAAGTAAAAGGCATGTAAATAGATAAGCCCCCCATAAAACGAATATCCTGAGAATCCCCCATAGAATGAATTACACCTCCTGCACACATAAACAATAAAGCCTTAAATAAAGCATGAGTTAACAAATGAAAAAAAGCCAAACCAGAGAGACCAATAGAAATAGTTATAATCATAAGACCCAACTGTCTCAAAGTAGACAAAGCAATAATCCTCTTCAAATCATACTCAAAATTAGCCCCAAGGCCCGCCATAAACATAGTTAGGCCAGAAACCAACAACAAAATAACATTTAACAAGTAACCAAAAGACGGACTAAACCGAATCAATAAATAAACACCAGCAGTAACCAATGTAGAAGAATGAACCAAAGCAGACACAGGGGTGGGAGCAGCCATTGCTGCAGGCAACCAGGAAGAGAAAGGAATCTGGGCTCTCCTAGTCATAGCTGCCAAAACTACAAGAAAAGAAATCAGCTCCATTTCAACAGAACCCGACAAAAATTCCAAATAATAAATAAATCTCCAACTACCAAAATTAAGCATTCAAGCAATAACCATCAACAAAGCTACATCACCAATACGATTAGACAAAACCGTCAACATACCAGCACCATAAGACTTCACATTTTGATAATAAATTACCAAAAGATAAGAAACCAAACCCAAACCATCCCAACCTAATAAAATTCTAATTATATTAGGACTAACAATCAAAAACATCATAGAAACCACAAATATCAAAACCAACGAAATAAATCGAAAAATGTTCAAATCACCAAACATATAATCATCACTATACAAAATAACAAGAGACGAAATAATGAAAACAAAACCTATAAACAACAAAGACATCCAATCAAATAAAAAAGTCATAACAACAGAACTCCCATTCAATCTTACAACCATCCAATCAACAAAATAAACCAAATCAGATAAAATAAAATAAACACCCAAAAAACAACAAAATCAACCCAAGAAAAATAAGAAAACAAATCTAGCAAAACAAACAGAAACAGGCATCACAGTCCAAAGCAACTAACCAATCACATCACCGACACCACAAATCAGTATTTTAAATTTAAACTATTTAGACTAAAAATCTCACTCTACACCCAAAAAACAACAAAATCAACCCTCAAAATAACCAAATTTAACGGAAACCAATGCAAAAATAACAACAAAAATTCACGAGCATAACCCAACGAACAAGAATACAAGCCAGAAAAAACAGACCCATGCTGACTATAAGAATACATATAAAGAGTGTATGCCGCACTAAAGAAGGACAAGAAAATCAAAACGAGCATAAGATACCAAGACCACGACACCAAACTACTCAATAAACCAACTTCACCTAGAAGATTAAGAGAAGGAGGAGCAGCCATATTACAAGCACTCAACAAAAATCACCACATAGTCATTCTAGGCATAAGATTCATTAAACCCCTATTAACCAACAATCTACGACTACCAAACCGCTCATAAGAAATATTGGAAAGACAAAAAAGGCCAGAAGAACACAAACCATGAGCAATCATCAAAGCAAAAGATCTACACACACCCCAATAACTCATAGTCATAATACCACCAATAACCATACCCATATGAGCTACAGACGAATAAGCAATCAATGACTTCAAATCAGTCTGTCGCATACAAAATAAACTGACCAACAAACCACCGACCAAACCTAAAACAAGTCAAACAATACCAAACCCAAACCCAAACCTAGACAAAATAGGAAAAACACGAAGCAACCCATAACCACCAAGCTTCAACAAAACACCAGCCAAAATCATCGACCCGGAAACAGGAGCCTCGACGTGAGCCCTAGGAAGCCACAAGTGCACTAAAAACATAGGCATCCTAACTAAAAAGGCCAAAACCATACAAACATAAAACAAACCACCGACAACACCCCCACGCAACAAGAACAAACACAATGAACCTAACGAACTATAAATATACAAGATACCAACCAACAAAGGAAGGGACGCCAACAAAGTATAAAACAATAAATAAACACCAGCCTGAATACGCTCCGGCTGATACCCCCAGCCCAAAATAAGAAATAAAGTAGGAATCAATCTACTTTCAAAGAAAATATAAAACGAGAGCAAACCAATTCTTCTAAAAGTACAATACAATATAGTAACAAGAAAAACAACAACAAAAAGGAAAAACCCAGGAAAATAACCTGAACGAAAAACAGACTCTCTAGCTAAAATCATAAGAACACAGATCCATAAACTCAAAAAAACAAGACCATAAGAAATAACATCACAGCCAAAAAAATAACCCAAACTACCCCAACAAAAAAAATAAGGAAAAGAAAAAAGATAGAAAAAAGAAACCAAAAACAACAAAGAACAAACCAACCATCAAGAACAAGATACACACAGGGGGGTCAAAAACAACAGAAAACAAAGAAACTTTAACATTGAAGAACTCTATAAGAACGAAAATAATCATTACCATGACTACGAATTATAGAAACCAAAACAGACAAACCCAACGAACCCTCACAGACCGAAAAGATCAAAAAATAAACAACAAAAAACAAACTATAATTAAAACCACACAAGTAAAAATAAACTGAAAGGTACAAAACCAAAACAACAAACTCTAATCTCAACAAAGTAACTAACAAGTGCTTACGGCCAGAAGAAAAAGACCAAACACCACAGAAATAAAGAACAAAAAGATACAACCACATCGACATTAAGTTTTAATAATTTAACAAAAATATTGGTCTTGTAAACCAAAAATAAGGAAGCAACCTTTTAAAACTTCAGAGGAAAGACACACGCCATTTCATTAGTCCCCAAAACTAACATTTTAAATAAAATACCCCCTGATATAACAAAACTATTAATATCAACAAGAATAATAACAAGAATAATATTCACACAAATAAAACACCCACTAGCCATAGGAATAATACTACTACTACAAACCGCAATAACATGCTTAATCAGAGGAACCATATACAAAAGATTCTGATTCTCATACATCCTTTTCATGATCATAATCGGAGGTATACTAGTACTATTCATATACATGACAAGACTAGCATCAAATGAAATATTCTCACCATCCAACAAAATAATCCTAATCGCATTAATAACATCACCAGCACTAATATACATCATACCAGACCAAACAAACAACAAAGAAATAAATATACACGACACAGCAATAGAAAACGAAATTACATCAACAACAATAATAATATACAACCAAAACACAGGAACAATGACCATCATATTAGTACTATATATACTACTCACACTAATCGTCGTAGTAAACATCATCAGAATCTCAAAGGGACCACTACGACACATAAATTAATGAATAAACCCATACGAAATAGACATCCTCTCCTTAAAATCGCAAGACACGCCTTAGTAGACCTACCAACACCATCAACAATCAGAAGATGATGAAACTTCGGATCACTATTAGGACTCTGCCTAGTAATACAAATCCTAACAGGACTATTCCTAGCCATACATTACTGCCCAGACATCAACACCGCATTCTCCAGAGTAAGACACATTTGTCGAGATGTAAACTATGGGTGACTACTACGAACACTACACGCAAACGGAGCATCACTATTCTTCGTATGTATCTACATACACATCGGACGAAACATATACTACGGATCATATAAATTCGTACATACATGATCGGTAGGAGTGGTAATCCTATTCCTAACAATAGCAACAGCATTTATAGGATACGTACTCCCATGAGGGCAAATATCATTCTGAGGAGCAACCGTAATCACAAACCTACTATCAGCAGTCCCATACATAGGAAAGGAACTGGTTCAATGAGTATGAGGTGGATTCGCCGTAGACAACGCAACACTAACACGATTCTTCGCACTACACTTCCTAATACCATTCGCAATCGCAGCCATAACCATAGTCCACTTACTATTCCTACACCAAACAGGATCTAACAACCCGCTAGGACTAAACAAAAACACAGACAAAATTCCATTCCACCCATACTTCACAGTAAAGGACATCCTAGGATTCGCAATCATAATCATACTACTATCAGCACTAACCCTAAAAGAACCCTACCTCCTAGGAGACCCAGACAACTTCACACCAGCCAACCCGCTAGTAACACCAGTACATATCCAACCAGAATGATACTTCCTATTTGCATACGCAATCCTACGATCAATCCCAAATAAACTAGGAGGAGTCATTGCCCTAGTCATATCAATCGCAATCCTATTTATCATACCAACCAATAAATCAAAATTCCGAGGAACACAATTCTACCCAATAAATCAAGCAATATTCTGAACAATAACAAACACAGTAGTCCTACTCACCTGAATCGGAGCACGGCCAGTAGAAGACCCATTTATCCTAACAGGACAAATCCTAACAGTAGTATACTTCCTATACTACATCATAAATCCCATAACAACAAACCTATGAGACAAAACAATAAATTAGTTAAATAAGCAATAAGGAAAGCCTAGTGTCTTGAAAACACTAAGAGAGAAGTTCAAACCTTCTATTAACTTCTAATGCCTAAATTAATACACCTACAACAAAGAAAGAATTAAAAGCCTAACACCAACAAAAAACAAAAGATAATTTAAAGAAAGGGGCAAAAAACTCCTCCAAGCCAAATACATCAACTTATCATAACGAAACCGTGGCAAAGTGCCACGAACTCAAACAAACAAAAAAGATAAAAAAGTCAACTTAACATAGAAAAAAACAGAATAAAGGTCACTACCCAAAAAAATAATACAAAACAACAATCTCATAAAAAGAATACTAGCATACTCAGCCAAGAAAATCAATGAAAACCCACCACCACCATACTCAATATTAAAACCAGAAACCAACTCAGACTCCCCCTCAGCAAAATCAAAAGGAGTACGATTAGTTTCCGCCAAACAGGAAATAAATCAAACAAAAGACAAGGGGAAAGAAAAGAAAATCAATCAAACATAAACCTGAAATAAATAAAAATAGATCAAATTATATCTACAAACCAAAATAACAAAAGAAAACAAAATAAAAGCTAATCTAACCTCATAAGAAATAGTCTGAGCTAAAGCGCGCAACCCACCCAACAAGGAATAACTAGAATTAGATGACCAACCAGCAATCATAACAGTATAAACACCAAGTCTAGTACAGGCCAGAAAAAACAACAAGCCCAACTCAAAAGAAACAAAACCTCTCAAATAAGGAATCAATAACCAAATCAACAAAGAAAGGAATAACGCAAAAACAGGAGAAAAATAATAAACCAAATAATTAGAAACCAATGGAAAATACTGCTCCTTAGAAAACAACCTAATAGCATCTCTAAAAGGCTGAAGAATACCGACAAACCCAACCTTATTAGGACCCTTACGAATATGAATATAACCTAAAACCCTCCGTTCCAAAAGAGTAAGAAATGCCACCCCAACTAAAACAAAAACAACCAATAACAAAAACACAACAACAGAAAACAATACCAACATAACAAATACTACTTGTAAAATAAAAAAATTACATTAATAGATTCTAAATCCAACGCACTTGTCTGCCAAAATAGTCAGTTAATAAAATTCAACAACAATAAAATTATTCCAAATACCTGGTCCTCTCGTACTAAGGTATAAAATTACACTTATAGATAGAAACCAACCTGGCTCACGCCGGTTTGAACTCAGATCATGTAAGATTCTAAAGGTCGAACAGACCTAATATAACTTTCAGCCCCTACACCAAAAATTCACCTTAATCCAACATCGAGGTCGCAAACCCCCCTGCCGATAAGAACTCTCAAGGAAGATAACGCTGTTATCCCTAAGGTAATTTAATCTTATAATCAAAATAAATGGATCAAACAACTATAAATCAATATAACCAAAACCAAGAGGAGTTAAATCATTCCTCTCATCACCCCAACAAAACAAAAAGCCCACTCACCAATAAATCAAACAAACAACCAATAAATGAATAAACTAATATGTCAAACTCTATAGGGTCTTCTCGTCCCATAAAAACATCTAAGAATTTTAACTCAAAGACCAAATTCAATAAAATATTCAACACTAAGACAGCTCGTGCCTCGTCAAGCCATTCATTCCAGATCACAATTAAAGAACTAATGATTATGCTACCTTTGCACGGTCAAAATACCGCGGCCCTTCAACTTAATGTCAGCGGGCAGGCCATACTTCAAAAACTAACAAGAAAAGATGTTTTTGTTAAACAGGCGGACACAAAAATTTGCCTAATTCCTCAAAAGAAATTAAACAGAAATATAAACAACACAACAAACAAATTTACTAATTCCACAATAATTACAATCCAATAAAAAATAAAGAAAACATTCCAATAAATAATTAAATAAACCAAAATAACAAAAGAAATAAATAAAATTTTAACATAATCAAATTGAAAATCACTATAAAATCCACAAAACTAAATATACACAAAAATTATAAAAATAAAATAAGGAGCTAATCCCCCTCAATCTTAACGCCAAATAAAGACAAATAAACAACAGTAAAAATCTAAACAAAACGTATGAATTAAATTCATTTCTTGAAAAACCAGAAACCACTAAAAACGAATAACATTTCACTACCAACAGCCTATCCTTAATGCTTATGAAACAGCAACTAAAATAAACCACTAACTCCTTTAAAACCGGGAAATAAAAATAAATAATAAAATTCAATGAACCCTGATACACAAGGTACGACAAAACAAATCTGCTTCCAAAAACACAATCAACCAACCCCTCACAGTACAAGTAACCTATCGCAAAAAAATTAAATCAAAAGAAAATACAACAACAAAATAATGTTTTACCGAAGCCCTTAAACCAAAAATAAACTAAACTAAACAACAAGATAACCAATAATCAGACCATGCCGAATTGCACGACAAAAAATTCAGCGTAAATGAAATCTCAACTAACAGAAATGGCCTGTAAATCACTCCAGCTACACCTTCCGGTACAACCACTTTGTTACGACTTATCTCATTAATAACTAAACGAGAGCGACGGGCGATGTGTACATATCTTAGAACCCATATCACGAAAACAATCTTCAAGACATTACAATCAAATCCAATTTCATGCCAACAATTCAACCAGCAATCCAAATAACAAAGAACAATGTAATCCATCAATAACACTTAGAAACAAGCTGCACCTTGACCTGAAATAAATCAAAATATAGAAACCAGAAAATTAATAAACCCTAAAAGCATAATCAATAAACGGCGGTATACAAACCATAGCAACCAAGTAAGGTCCAACGCGGACTATCGATAACGAGACAGATTCCTCTGAATGGAATAAGATACCGCCAAATTCTTTAAGTTTCAAGAACATACCTAATACTACTCAAGCACAAAAATTAACATTCCAAAATAATAGGGTATCTAATCCTAGTTTAAAAAAGGAATTTCATAGCCTCCAAATAAAACAAAAGGAAAATAAACAAAAATAAAAATTTCACCCAGTCAACCTCCCAACATAAAACCTAACAAATTCACAAACATACAACTACCATAAACCAAACACGTTCAACTGCATCCAAGGTATAACCGCGGCTGCTGGCACAAAATTTAACCGAAACTAAAATACATCACTAACTACAAGAATCCTTGACCAATAATAACAACTAATGAGAATTAAATCAACCCCACCGGACCATCTAGAACCCACAGGACAACCACGCACAAACTTACATATAGAGCAAGTAAAATAATGAACGAACGAGCAAGAATAAAACTCCTC